TTATCTTGTTTGTTCTTTGTCTATGGGTAAGCTATATGTTATTCAAGGCATCAATAGAAAACCTCCCGTTTTTGGAGGTCCTACTTATTTTCATTGGCTCGGAATAGTAGAATAATTTGAAATAGCGGCCAAGATCTTGGGAAAATATAAGTTAATGATCAATAGGTTTGGATAAATAATTTAGGAAAGATATTCTCATACTGACACAATACAAGGACAAGTATATGTGAAATCTATCCTTTTTTAGTTAAAAAAAAGTTTTCTTCGAATCCAATCTTTCCCTTTAAACAATTTAATTGGTTAGCATAATATCTAATAAATAGAAAATAGAATAGTAGATAATCTGTTATGAAAGAAGGAAAATCTTCTTTGAAGAATCAAGATTCGTAATCAATCCTTGTCTTATTTGTTGGATTAGGTCTAATTTTCTTGGCCAAACTACAAGCGTGGAACTTTACGAGATAAAATAGGGAAAGACAGAAACTAGAACTTAAAAGGATAATTGAAGTGAGTTGTCTTCGAATCTACTTTGGTTGGGGTTCGAAAAAGGAATAAAAAAAAATAAAGTAAATTCAAGGAAGAGCTTTCCTTTTTTTTAAGGGCCCCTCGGGGGGTCGTGGAATGCTTTTCTTGTCCTCTTATTTCATATGGAATACAATCAGTTAAAATAAGAACGAATAGGGGAATATTCGACCGCTCACTCCAAAAAGAGGGTTAAATCCTATTGAAAAAAAATCAAAAATAGAAAGAACTTTTTTCAAAATTTATCTGTTATTCAAAAATACCCCCGAAAATCTAATTTCATTTTTTCAATCGGTTAGATGATCTAGTTCTTAATATTATTACTTTACTCAATTGACAAATTCCACACTCAATTGACAAATTCCACGACAAATCTCTTGATTCGGAATTAGGGACTCAGGTACCATTTGATGAATCGACTTTCTTTTACACTTCTGTATCTCACTCTATCTTGTTTTTTAGTATTATCTAAAATAACTGATGAATTCTGAATTTTCCATAACTTAGGTAAGTGCTTTACCAACATATGTAGTTTAGTAAAAAAATAAATGGAATTTAAGCCTTTCATGCTTACTATAACTAGTTATTTCGGTTTTCTACTGGCTGCTTTAACAATAACCCCAGCTCTATTTATTGGCTTGAACAAGATACGCCTTATTTGAATTGACTGAATAAGTCAGAAAAGAAAAATCTTTCTTTTGGATTCCTGGTATTCTACGACTCTTTTCCACACTAATTACGAATTATTTTCTTGGTTATTGAGATTCGTGGATAATTTAGACTACTATTTAGGGATAGATCGTACCTCTTTTTTTATCCCCTCGAACAAATCGAAATGATTGAAGTTTTTCTATTTGGAATCGTCTTAGGCCTAATTCCTATTACTTTAGCGGGATTATTCGTGACTGCGTATTTGCAATACAGGCGGGGGGATCAATTGGATCTTTGATTGAGTAATATTTCTTTTTTGATTGACCTCCTCTCTGGTCTGGAGGAGGTCAAATTGGAGTTGCAATTCAACTTTGTTTTGTTAAGTTATTTTACTCTGCTTCGACATAAGATAGATGGAATCACGCTCTGTAGGATTTGAACCTACGACATCGGGTTTTGGAGACCCGCGTTCTACCGAACTGAACTAAGAGCGCTTTCATTCATTCAAAAAGAAAAACCTTTTCTACTCGTAACGTGTCTCACGTACGTATAGTATCCACAAATTCAAGTTATACCCACTTTACTTTAATCGATCTCTTCGCTACTGCCCATAAAGAAGAAAGAAGTAATAGGTAGGGATGACAGGATTTGAACCTGTGACATTTTGTACCCAAAACAAACGCGCTACCAAGCTGCGCTACATCCCTTTTTCAAATTGTTGTACAATGCCATTGTACACAATTCCTGTCTTTTTTTCCACATCGTAATTTTCTTCTCTTTCTCTATCTATAATTTTCTTCTCTTTCTCTATCTATATAGAATCCTCCTGTCATTTCTTCTTTTTGGTCTCATATAATCAAGGAATGGTATACCCCTAAAATCCAATCTAATTTCGCCTATAAACGAAAGATTATTATTCCTTGGTAATGTATAGGAAGAAGGGGTCTTCTTTTTTTTTTAGGGATAGGAAAATCTCTTCTATATGGTTCGTTTTATATATAGCATATTGATTTTTTATTGCATATTTCTTTTGTTTTTTAGTTAGGAATTTTGCCTAAACAAAAGAAATACAAACGATCTTGGGCAAGAGTATCTGATCATATATGTATTCCAATAAGGAAGGAGGATTTTCAATGCGGGATATAAAAACATATCTCTCTGTAGCACCCGTGCTAAGTACTCTATGGTTTGGTGCTTTAGCAGGTTTATTGATAGAAATTAATCGTTTATTTCCAGATGCTTTGTCATTCCCTTTTTTTTAATTCTAGTTATTGCTATGCGCGGAATAGAATTCTTCGTGACATGACGAAAATTTTCCCTTTTTCAATCCAATCCTTTTTTAGTAGTGGATGGAAAAAGAAAGAAAAGGTGGATTGGGTTGAACCTCAGAGTCATGAAAAATGAGGTAAATCCCATTTTGGAAAACATAAATTCAATTAAAAGAGGTATCCAAGCTAAATCAGACCTCAGAAATTAGAGCATAGAAAAAGGATGGGCTGGCTACTTAAAATGAAAAGATTTCGAAGCAAAATCTTTGCTAATTCGACAAGGATTGTATTCTTTAATTATTTCTCTATTTTTTATTACTTAATTTAAGAATTTCAAAAATTTTTTATTCTAATGGATTTTATTCTTCTTCTTCGGATTCAAAATAGAAGAATAAAAGAATTAAGTAGAAGAATTAAGTTAAGTCAATCCAAAAAGGAAAGGAGGTTTTCATGGCCAAGGGGAAAGATGTTAGAATCAGAGTTATTTTGGAATGTATCAATTGTGTTCGAAAAGGTGCCAATGAGGAATCGACGGGAGTTTCTAGATATTCTACTCAAAAGAATCGCCACAATACACCCGGACAATTAGAATTCAAAAAATTTTGTCGTTATTGTCGCAAGCATACGACTCATCACGAAATAAAGAAATAGGAGCATCGTGTGTTCGATCTTTCCAAAGAACATAAAGAGTAAGAACTTCATATTTAATATATAAATAAAACATAGATAGAATACAAAATACAAATAAACTCAGCTGATTTAAGGTAGATATTATTTCATATGTATAGAGGGTATTCGTATACTATAATATGAATCAAATAAGATATGGATCAAAGAAAGACTACTTCTTCTGCATCCTAAATTAATAAAATAAAGAAATGGATTTTTTTTCAAATTTTTAAATAAGGAATAAATCATGTATACATCTAAACAACCTTTTCATAAATCTAAGGAACCCTTTCGTAAATCCAAGCAAACTTTTCAAAAATCCAAGCAAACCTTTCGTAAATCCAAGCAAACTTTTCGTAAATCCAAACAGCCTTTTCGTAAATCCAAACAACCTTTTCGTAGGCGTCCTCGGATTGGCCCGGGAGATCGAATTGATTACAGAAACATGAGTTTAATTAATCGATTTATTAGTGAACAAGGAAAAATATTATCGAGACGAATAAATAGATTAACCTTGAAACAACAACGATTAATTACTCTTGCTATAAAACAGGCTCGTATTTTATCTTTCTTACCGTTTCGTAACTATGAGAACGAAAAGCAATTTCAAGCCCAGTCAATTTCAATAATTACTGGTTCTAGACCCAGAAAAAATAGAAATATTCCTCAATTAACGCAAAAGTACAATTCCAATCGAAACTTAAGAAACTACAACCAGAATTTAAGAAACAACAATCGGAACTTAAGTTCCGATTGTTGATGTTTTATTTGAAAGGGCCAGACCTATATATATATTATAAAGAAAGTAATCCAGCTCGTTGATTCCTACCACTTAATCTTAATTTATTGTATATTCCCGGAGAGGTAACTCCGGGAATTCGGTTTTTATTATTCCAGTATATTACTTTTTTTATCCCTTTAATTGATGATCTTTATTTTATTGGAAATCGTGTAAAGATTATTTGGATTTGATACAGCTACTTGTGCAAGCATTTTACGATTAAGAATCAATTTATTTTTGTACAGGTTGTGTATTAATTTACTATAACTATTGAATACTTTATATATCCGCGTTGCTGCGTTTATCCGAGTGATCCACAAACGACGAAAATCCCTCTTTTGCCTACCTCTATCTCGATGAGAGGAAACAAAAGCTCTTTTTACCTGTTGAGTAATCAGTCGATTAAGTCTTAAATGAGCCCCTCTAAAGTTTGAGGCAAATGAACGCATTTTTGTTCGCCGTCTCCGGGCTATATATCCTCGCGGAACTCTGGTCATTGAATCAAATTAACCTTAATGAATAACTAATGATTTTTCTTCTTTTAGCCATCCTTTTTCCCATTAATAACAAAACTAATTATTCCGATATATAAAATATTAATTCCAATGGCTTTTGCTATAGTAACCTTCCCAACCACTATTTTTTATTCTACTCCCTTCAGTTATTTCGCATAGAAATAACAAATTAATTCTAACGATACTAACAAAAATCGTGGGTTCCATCGTTTCTATGGTTCCCTTTTAAACGGTGAGGCCCTCTCTATACACCGGAGCCCTTTCTTTCATCAAAAGGTATTGTGAACTTGTATAGTTCACATTCTTTGGCTCTACCTATCCATTATAGAGTAAATAGCTCTTTTCACAATAAGAGTTATCCATACAGTGACGGTATTTAATTCTGAAAGTTGGCTAAGTAGCTGACCCTGTCAGTCCGTTCTTTTAAGATAAAGGAGCGTAAGCCTTTTTCTTTTTATTACTATTTCCTCCGCTTAATGGATAACCATTTGCTACCAATGGGGGAATTGCTTCTTATTTCCAATTTAGATAATTGGATTTGCACCAAAGGAAACCATAAATTCCATATACCATATAAATCTAGGATAGAGAAGCTCTATCCTATTCATTGGTACCAATCATTAATACTTCAAAATTTTATTTATTTGTATTTGTTTGAAGTCATGATCTGAACGAGTCGCACATACACCCTAGCACATGTTCCTCGACGCTGAGGACATCCCTTAAGCGCGGCTGTTTTTCTAGCATTTCGTATTGGCTGTCTTGCGTTTCTAATAAGTTGTTTAACCGTAGGCATATTGTATGTATATAGAAAAAAATGGATTGGTTTAGATCCATCTTAACCTGATGATTGATCATCATGAAGTCTTTCTATTTTCTATTAAATCGAAAAACCCGAATTTAGGTTTGAAATAACTTTACAAGAAATCGGGCCACTACCAATCCTTAAACATTTCTGGAAACCACACTGGATCAGTATCGCAGTGCTCGTCAATCATTTCATCCCCTACAATATCGACAAGTCCATAAGCTTTGGCTTCGTCTGCTGACATAAAAACATCCCTTTCCATGTCTTCGGATACAACCCAAAAAGGTTTGCCTGTTCTTAGTGCATAAACTCTTGTGATCATTTCGCGAACTTTGTGTAACTCTTCTACTTCTAGTAAAAATTCAGGTGTCCTTGCCCGATAATAAGCACTAGCGGGTTGGTGAAGCATAATCCTCGCGTGAGGGAATGCTATACGCTTGGTGGGTTCTCCTCCAAGTAGAATGAAAGACGCCATGGACGCGGCTATTCCGAGGCATATTGTATATATATCTGGTGTCACTGTTTGCATCGTATCAAAAATAGCCATTCCTGAGATTAGCCACCCGCCGGGGGAGTTTATAAACAAAAAAATATCACTAATTCCATCTTCTATACTGAGATATACCATGAGACCTGTAATATGATTCGTGATCTCGCAACGAATCTCTTGACCTAAAAAAAGTGTCCTTTCTCGATACATAACATTGTATAAGTCAACCCAAGTCGCTTCTTCATCTCCGGGAATCCGGTAAGGTACTTTTGGAACACCAATGGGCATATTAGATTAATATTATTAAATTTAAGTAAGAAAACTACACTTTAATATGGAAACGTAAGAATGGAAGACAAAGAAAAAATCTGTAGTTTATTGTCTTCTTTTTTATTCTTATTCTATATGAATACTATAGATTCTATTAATATGTAGATTGAAATAATACATAGATTGAAAGGTTATACATATAAGGAAGGTAAGACAGATTTAATAAATAAATAAATAAAAAGGAATCGGAGATTTGAATGATAAACAAAGAAGGGTAGGGATCTATTCTTCGTTTTTTCCAAATTGGCCAAGTTACCCATTGCATATTGGCACTTATCGAGTATAGAATAGATCTGCTTCTCTTTCTTCTTATGAACAGAATTGGCTTCTTATTTTTAATGTAATGAAATAAATATTCACGCTTCCTGACACAGAATCCCCTAGAAGGGTTAGGTACATAGGATATGGATAGTCTTTTCCAATGCGATAAAATAAAGCGACATCGTGTCTATTTTTCTTTGCTAAAGAGGTATTTCCATGGGTTTGCCTTGGTATCGTGTTCATACTGTCGTATTGAATGATCCGGGTCGATTACTTGCGGTGCATATAATGCACACAGCTCTAGTTTCTGGTTGGGCTGGCTCGATGGCTTTATACGAATTAGCGGTTTTTGATCCCTCTGATCCTGTTCTGGATCCAATGTGGAGACAAGGTATGTTCGTCATTCCCTTCATGACTCGTTTAGGAATAACCGATTCGTGGGGTGGTTGGAGTATTTCAGGAGGAACTGTAACGAATCCGGGTATTTGGAGTTATGAAGGTGTGGCAGGTGCGCATATTGTGTTTTCTGGCTTGTGTTTCTTGGCAGCTATCTGGCATTGGGTATATTGGGACCTAGAAATATTCTCTGATGAGCGGACGGGAAAACCCTCTTTGGATTTGCCCAAGATCTTTGGAATTCATTTATTTCTTGCAGGGGTGGCTTGCTTTGGCTTTGGTGCATTTCATGTAACGGGTTTGTATGGTCCTGGGATATGGGTGTCCGATCCTTATGGACTAACTGGAAAAGTACAAGCTGTAAATCCAGCGTGGGGTGCAGAAGGTTTTGATCCTTTTGTTCCGGGGGGGATAGCTTCTCATCATATTGCTGCGGGTACATTGGGCATATTAGCGGGCCTATTCCATCTTAGTGTCCGTCCGCCTCAACGTCTATACAAAGGATTACGTATGGGCAATATTGAAACTGTACTTTCCAGTAGTATCGCTGCTGTTTTTTTTGCAGCTTTCGTAGTTGCTGGAACTATGTGGTATGGGTCAGCAACGACCCCAATCGAATTATTTGGGCCTACTCGTTATCAGTGGGATCAGGGATACTTTCAGCAAGAAATCTATCGAAGAGTTAGCAATGGGTTAGCCGAAAATCTTAGTTTATCAGAAGCTTGGTCTAAAATTCCCGAAAAATTAGCCTTTTATGATTATATTGGTAATAATCCGGCAAAAGGGGGATTATTCAGAGCAGGTTCAATGGACAATGGGGATGGAATAGCTGTTGGATGGTTAGGGCATCCCGTCTTTAGAGATAAAGAAGGACGCGAGCTTTTTGTACGCCGTATGCCTACTTTTTTTGAAACATTTCCGGTTGTTTTGGTAGATGAAGAGGGAATTGTGAGAGCGGACGTTCCTTTTAGAAGAGCAGAATCAAAATATAGTGTTGAACAAGTAGGCGTAACGGTGGAGTTCTATGGTGGCGAACTTAATGGAGTAAGTTATTCTGATCCTGCTACTGTAAAAAAATATGCGAGGCGTTCTCAATTAGGGGAAATTTTTGAATTAGATCGGGCTACTTTGAAATCTGATGGTGTTTTTCGCAGCAGTCCAAGGGGTTGGTTCACTTTTGGTCATGCTACCTTTGCTTTGCTCTTCTTTTTCGGACACATTTGGCATGGCGCTAGAACCTTGTTCCGAGATGTTTTTGCTGGTATTGATCCAGATTTGGATGCTCAAGTGGAATTTGGAACATTCCAAAAAGTTGGAGATCCTACTACAAGGAGACAGGTAGTCTGATACACATTGCTATGGTATCTTTCATCTATCTTTTTTGATTTAACATGGGAAACATCTCCCTACCTTTCTTTGACTCTTTTTCTTTCTTTATATGGGAAATGATCCCAAATGATAAATGAATAGGTGTGGAAGTTATAATTGTAAATAAACCACGATCGAATCTATGGAAGCATTGGTTTATACGTTCCTTTTAGTTTCTACTTTAGGGATAATTTTTTTCGCTATTTTCTTCCGAGAACCACCTAAGGTTCCGACTAAAAGAATAAAATAATTTCATTGAAGTAAGAAGTCTCCCCATCTGGGAGACTTCTTACTTCAATTAGTCCCCGTGTTCTTCGAATGGATCTCTTAATTGTTGAGAGGGTTGCCCAAACGCGGTATATAAGGCATACCCAGTAAAGCTTACAAGTAAACCAGATATGGAGATGGCGACTAAAGTTGCTGTTTCCATTTTTATAGAATTTCAAGATTACAATGGATCTAAGAGAAGATCGTGTATTTACAACTACAACGGAATAGTATACAAAGTCAACACCAATGATTAAATAGAATTTATGGCTACACAAACCGTTGAAGATAGTTCTAAACCTAGGCCAAAACGAACAGGTGCAGGTAGTTTATTGAAACCCTTGAATTCGGAATATGGGAAAGTAGCTCCGGGTTGGGGGACTACTCCTTTTATGGGGGTCGCAATGGCTTTATTCGCAATATTCCTATCTATCATTTTAGAAATTTATAATTCTTCTGTTTTACTGGACGGAATTTTAACGAATTAGGTTTCTACTAACTAAAACTACGAAGTCATAGTTTTTCCTTCCAAAAAAGCCTTTCCACTTTAAGCTCTACATTTCTACACATTCTGGTAGTTCGACCGCGGAATTTTTTTGTTTCGGTATCTCTGGAATATGAGTGTGTGACTTGTTAGAATTGATCCTATTGATAATACATAGAAAGGGCCTGTTATCTCTATCAAGATATTCTAATTCGTCAGATATTATTTATTCTAGTATCTGGAACACGAAATAGATAGAGTGGATCAAAAAAAATGGAACTATGATTCATACTCACTATTCAGACCTCGCAACCAGACTGAAAAAAAATTCAAGTAGTTTTTAAATAAAAAAATAAATTTTCTTCCTTCCAATTTTGTTTGCCCAAAAGACAACTTTTTTTCTCTCAATTTTGTCGAGTCATTACACTGATTCCATAAATGATCATCAAGCGGTTTTTATTCGAAGAACCCTTGCCTTTTGTTTAGCTTGAGACTCAATCATCGTGGCTCTAGTATGAATCTAAGGTTTTAATTGAACTGATTCATAGGATCGCAACAAGATAATTTCTATCAGAAAACTACTAGAATTTTTGTTTTATTTATTTACTAGTAAAACAAGAGTAAATCCGCAAAAATAAATCAAAAATAGGGAAGAGAAAAGTCAAGAGGCCTCTAATGACCAACATAAGGGAAAGGAAGAAAGACAGATGAGCCAACTTGAGATTTTTTGGCATTATTATCACAAAGAGGATATTTCGGATTTTTCTTATTTCATATCTTCAAGGCAAATTGGCCCAATCCAGTGGCTGATGAAGTTTTGAACTTTTCTAATATTCGTTGAAAATTTGTGTGTTTCTGCTTGAGCCGTACGAGATGAAATTTTCATATACGGTTCTTAGAGGGGGGCTTGGGTTAGTTACCTATCTCAATAAAGTATATGATTGGTTTGAGGAACGTCTTGAGATTCAGGCAATTGCAGATGATATAACTAGTAAATATGTTCCTCCTCATGTCAACATATTTTATTGTTTAGGGGGAATTACACTTACTTGTTTTCTAGTACAAGTCGCTACCGGTTTTGCTATGACTTTTTACTACCGCCCAACCGTTACAGAGGCTTTTTCCTCGGTTCAATACATAATGACCGAGGCCAACTTTGGTTGGTTAATCCGATCAGTTCATCGATGGTCAGCAAGTATGATGGTTCTAATGATGATCCTGCATGTATTTCGTGTGTATCTCACGGGTGGATTTAAAAAACCCCGCGAATTAACTTGGGTCACAGGTGTGGTTTTGGCTGTATTGACTGCATCATTTGGTGTAACTGGTTATTCTTTGCCTTGGGACCAAATTGGTTATTGGGCAGTCAAAATTGTGACAGGTGTACCTGACGCGATTCCGGTAATAGGATCGCCTTTAGTGGAGTTATTACGCGGAAGTGCTAGTGTGGGCCAATCTACTTTGACTCGTTTTTATAGTTTACATACCTTTGTACTGCCTCTGCTTACTGCCGTATTTATGTTAATGCACTTTCTAATGATACGTAAGCAAGGTATTTCGGGTCCTTTATAGGAAAGGCATATCATAGAGAATTCTAATTCTCATAATATCATATCGGGTAGGTTGTGGTATTTCATTGCTACAAACATGGGTTATTGTAAAATAACACATGTCATTTGGATACTTCTCTTCAACTCCGAAGTATTTTGATACAATACAAATAGTTGAAGTTAATTTTACGAAAGAAAATAAGGCGGATTATGGGAGTGTGTGACTTGAATTATTGATTTGGCCATGCAGATAAAGAATTGGATCTGCCACATTAGAATTCACAACCAAAGGTGTCTCCGCATCCAATCAACACGTAAGGCCCCTACTTAGGAAGGATAGGCTGGTTCACTTGAGGAGATTTTTTTCTATGATAATACCCCAACCATGTCATCCATGAAGAGGCTCTGTAAGATCCCATAGAGTAGAAATGAAATAAGTCATGTGACATGATCCAATTCTCTATTTTTTACACTTACTTTTTATTATAGTATGGAAATGCATTCATTTTCTTTGCATCGATTGTGATCCGCAATACTATCGGAGTAAAAGAAGGGATCTAAGGAAGAACGTAGGCTAAACTTTTTTTTATTAATAACAAGTAAATACTTTGTTTGGACGTAAGAAACTCGCAATATTGAGGAGATAAACACCAACAAATCAAGAGACATGAGACAATCCACAAAGCAATTGATCATGATCAAATTTGTAAGCCCACTTGGATATTGAGCATTTACCCATAAGAATAGGATTCTTTTCAATGAGTAGTTGTAGGTGCAATTTCGGAAAAGAGAATCTGATAAAGCTTTTCTTGCCTAGAGTCATTGAGTCATTATATACCTTATTCTATTTTGGATCTTCCGCAGTCTTTTTTCTTTCATTCTTGCTCGAGCCGGATGATGATAAATTCTCATGTCCGGTTCCTTTGGGGGATGGATCCTAAAGAGTTCACCTATCCCAATAACAAAGAAACCTGACTTAAATGATCCTGTATTAAGAGCAAAATTAGCTAAAGGGATGGGACATAATTATTACGGGGAACCCGCGTGGCCCAACGATCTTTTATATATTTTTCCAGTAGTAATTCTAGGTACTATTGCATGTAATGTGGGTTTAGCGGTTCTCGAGCCGTCTATGATTGGTGAACCGGCGGATCCATTTGCAACTCCTCTGGAAATATTGCCCGAGTGGTACTTCTTCCCCGTGTTTCAAATACTCCGTACGGTACCCAATAAGTTATTGGGTGTTCTCTTAATGGTTTCTGTGCCAACAGGCTTATTGACAGTACCCTTTCTAGAGAATGTCAATAAATTCCAAAATCCATTTCGTCGCCCAGTAGCTACGACCGTTTTTTTAATCGGTACTGCAGTAGCTCTTTGGTTAGGTATTGGAGCAACATTACCCATTGATAAATCCTTAACTTTAGGTCTTTTTTAGGTATTTTCTAGTTGATTTATTCAACCGTGAAGTACCGTGTATAGGTATCTAGGAAATAGTTACTTCCAAGTGAATCTTCCCTAGATACCTAAAATACTTTTTATTATGATCCATTTCGCGAAAATATAGATTGCGCCAAAGATGCAAAATTGTTTTTCTTTTTTTTCTAACTCGAAAAAGAAGAAGAGCAAAAAATTGCAATGGATTTAAAACGAGAGCTTATTCTTAAGTAAATCAATTGGGAGATGCTTCTCTAGAGTGTCCCATATCTGTTTTCCATCTTCCATACGAAAACTTTCAATTCTCATAAGATCTTCCTCAGTCTTACTCAAAAGGTCCAATAGTGTATGTATATTGGCCCTTTTGAGACAATTATACGTTCTAGAAGGCAATTCTAATTGATCAATAAAAATACAATTCAATGGAATTCCTTTTTTGTTTTTCTTTAGATTAGTTAATCTTTTTTGAAAAGTAAAAAGGGGTGGAGTAAACCTGCTTTTATTTTCTTCGAAACTAGTACCCTCTTCTTCCGCGTGTAGAAAAGGAAGAAATAAATCAATCAAATTACGAGAAGACTCATAAAGCGCTTCCTTAGGGGTTAAACTTCCATTAGTCCATATTTCTAGAAAAAGTATCTCATGTTTTTCATTTCCATTCCCGCAAGAAAAAATACTATAATTCACATTTCGAACAGGCATGGATACAGCATCTATAGGATAACTTCCATCTTGATAGTTGTTTCTAAGTTCCGTCTGATATCCACGATCTCTCTTGATCTGTAACTCAATACAGAAATCAATGGGCTCTGTCAAGTTAGCTATAGGTTGTGCCGTATCAACAATTTCTACGGAAGGCGGTAAGATAATATCTTGAGCAGTTATGTATCTAGGACCTTTGACGCAAATTGATGCGTCTCTAACTCCATAGAGATTACTTCTCAATACAATTTCTTTCAAATTTAGTAAAATTTCTTGTACGGATTCTTCAATACCTGCTATTGTAGAATATTCGTGTGGCACGCTCCCAAATTTTGCACGTGTGATACACGTTCCTTCAATTTCTCCAAGTAAAGCTCTTCGCAAGGCAATACCGACGGTGTCCGCTTGACCTTTTCTAAGCGGGGACAAAATGAAACGACCATAATAAAGACGCTTACTATCTACTCTTGATTCAACACATTTCCACTGTAGTGTTTGAGTGGACCCTGCTACCTCCTCTCGAACCATAATAGACTAGTATTATTATTTGATCATTGAATCGTTTATTTCTCTTGAAAGCGTGTTAATTCTTTTACAGACGTCTTTTTTTAGGTGGTCGACATCCATTATGCGGCATAGGTGTTACATCGCGTATACAACTTAATCGTACACCACTTTTAGCAATGGCTCGTAATGCGGCATCTCTTCCACTACCAGCGCCCTTTACCATAACTTCTGCTCGTTGCAAACCTACTGTACGAATAGCATCTACTGCTGTTCTTTGACCAGCATAGGGTGATGCTTTTCGTGAGCTTTTGAATCCACAAGTACCCGCAGAGGACCAGAAAACCACCCGACCTTGCGGGTCTGTAACAGTTATAATTGTATTGTTGAAACTAGCTTGAACATGAATAACCCCTTTTGTTATTCTACGTGCACTCTTCCGTAAACTAAAACGTGCATTCCTACGTAAACCAATACGCACTTTCTTACGTGAACCAATTTTTGGTATAGCTTTTGACATATTTTATTATCTCATAAATATGAGTTAGAAATAACAAAAAGAAAAAAAGATACAAAGATATCCGTTTGAGGGTAAAATATACCCTTTACTTTAATTATTGAACATTATTTTATTTGGAATTTGAACATTTCCGCGGGTACTTTTTTTACTTTTTAGAAAAAAAAAGTTCTTTTCGAAAGATTACCCCTGTCTTTGTTTATGCTTCGGATTGGAACAAATGACTCTAATTCGTCCACGCCTACGAATCAATCGACATTTTGTACAAATTTTACGAACGGAAGCTCTTATTTTCATATTTCCGTATCCTTTCTTAAACTATGAATCTAATCTTTTGGAAAAAATAAGTTTCTTCGCTTGAATTTAGGAACTTTGAATTTATTACCCTAGAAAAAAGAAAAACCTAATCCTTTGAGTCTTTGGTATCCTTCAAATCTTCGATATCCTTCAAATCTTCGATATCCTTCGAGTCTTCGGTACGCTTCGAATCCTTATGGGGAAGTCTATAAATTATACGTCCCTTGCTTGAATCATAACGACTTACTTCAATTTTGACCCTATCCCCCATCAGTATTCGTATAGAACTAGACCGGATCTTTCCTGAAATATAACCCAGGATGATGGTGTCATTCTCTAGGCGAACGCGGAACATTCCGTTGGGTAGGGCTTCCGTAACTAAACCTTCAAAAGTTACTTTTGCTTCTCCCGGGTTTTTTTTTTCTCTCCTATTTTTTTTTTCTGTCATATATTTTTTCTCCTATTTTTCGATTTTGATTTTCAAATAAAAATACAACGTTTTTTTTATTTGAAAAATAGGAAGTTCGAGATAGAATTCGGGCACTATAGGCGGAGTAGTTACCATATATAACATAAGACTTCTCCCCCAATTCTGTTTAGTCGAGCCTCTCGATCTGTCATTATCCCTCGAGAAGTAGAAAGAATAGCAATTCCCATTCCACCCAAAACTTTCGGAATTCCTTGATAGTTGGTATAAATTCGTAAGCCGGGTCGGCTGATACGCTTTAAAAAGGTTCTTGTTCTATATATTCCTTTTCTAGTCTTTCTCTTTTGATGTCGCAAAGTTGAAACCAAGAAATATCTGTTACTTTCCTGATGTTTCCGAACACTTTCAATAAAACCCTCTCGTAGAAGTATTTTAACAATGTTTTCGGTAATATTTGTAGATATTACTCGAACTGTTCCTTTTTTATTCATGTCCGCGTTTCTTATAGAGGTTAGTAAATCAGCAATAGTGTCTTTGCCCATAAGACTCTAATTTTAGGTTCCTCCTAATTTTTCTATAATCAACATGTTTTCTTTTTTTTCTTTTAATTTTGGATTTTAAAGCATATACGTGAAACACAATCTACTTAATTTATTCTTTGATCTAAATTTCGACTACTAATATTTATAATACTTCAGGAGCTAATGAAACTATTTTAGTAAAATTCAATTCTCTCAATTCCTCGGCGATCGCGCCAAAAACTCGAGTTCCTTTTGGATTTCCTTTTTGATCAATTATAACCGCTGCGTTGTCATCATAGCGGATTATTATACCGTCTTCGCATTTGAATTCTTTACATGTACGTACAATTACAGCTCGAATTACTTCGGATCTTTCTAGAGGCATTTGGGGCACTGCGTCTTTGATTACAGCAACAATAACATCACCAATACGAGCATATCGCTGATTACCAGCAGCTCCTATGACTCGAATACACATCAATTTTCGAGCTCCACTATTATCTGCTACATTTAAAAGGGTCTGAGGTTGAATCATATTATTTTGATTTCAATTTGTTATTTCAATGCAAAAGGATGAAAGAAATATTGTCTTTCCAGAACGAAAAACTGGCGTTTTTTTATCTTCAATACTCCTTTTTTGGGATTCTATATCTCTAATCGAATAAATTGACTTCGTATGGGCATTTTACTGGCAGCTATGGAGATGGCTGCTCTAGCTACAGTTTCGGATACTCCGCCCATTTCATAAAGTATTCGACCTGGTTTAACAACGGCTACCCAATATTCGGGGGACCCCTTTCCCGAACCCATACGTGTTTCCGTAGGTCTTAGTGTAACCGGTTTATCGGGAAATATACGTACCCATATTTTTCCGCCACGACGTGCATATCGTGTTATTGCTCTTCGTCCCGCTTCTATCTGTCTAGCCGTGATCCAAGCGGGTTCAAGTGCTTGAAGAGCATATCTACCAAAACAAATACGATTGCCTCGGCAGGATTTTCCCTTCATTCTTCCTCTATGTTGTTTGCGAAATCTGGTTCTTTTGGGGTTATAGTCGATGGTTCTTTCGTAGTTCCATCTCTACTGCAAAACTGGACATGAGAGTTTCTTCTCATCCAGCTCCTCGCGAATGAAATGAGAAAGCGTGCAAATTTCTCTAATTTCATAATATTAAAAAATATTACGGATAGATACAGATTAATAGATAATAGAAAAAGTTAGGTTTTTTTAATATTGAATTTGTTAAAATAGAAAAATATATAGTCAAGAAAGAAGATCTAGAATATATCCAGATGTGTATGTCTATTTATCTATATTCTATATTTATAGATAATGTAATCCTTCTTAAAAAAATCTCTTTATTTTTACTCTTATTGAATCGCGGTAAAGTATTCTAATTCAATAAGTATTTCGCGGGCGAATATTTACTCTTTCCTGTCTTATTTGTTAATTTAGAATCTTACCAAATAAGACTTTTTTTTTGGTTTGTTCCGCCATCCCACCCAATGAAGTATTAGGATTCTTTTCAATAAAATCCTATGGAGTCATAGGTTCTGTCGTTCCCACTGCTTCTCCCTGAATGGTTAGGTCTGAATCCCGCAATGGAGCTTCCTAAAAATGTCTTTCCGAGTTAATTTTCTCAGTTTTATTAACCGCGGCGGCTCTTTATTCTTTATTTTTGCTTTAAATTTGTAGTTCTTATTTTAAGTTACGATTTCGAATTCTCTCTTATTTTTATTATATTGATGCTTTATCACATTGCCTTTTATGATGCAATTCATAGACCATACATATTGGAATTCTATATCTTACTTATTTCTCTTCCTTCTTTCTATCATCCCTCCCTTTATCCACATCCCTTTAGTTTTGCTTCACAACCTAGAATCCCTTTTATTTTCTTTTTTAGAGAAAAAATTGCAGTTGCTACAACTATATGATAGATCTACTCATTTATGATAGAGGTTTTTATTCATATAGTGACTGTTTCTTAGTTAGGATCTCGACAATACGAAGCAATAGGTTGGTTATTAGTTAATTTTCTATAATTACTAAGTTTTTTCTTTTAAAAAGAAAAAACTAACGAGTCACACACTAAGCATAGCAATTATATTAAAAGATTTATAAATTTTCATAAAATCTTATAGAAAGAGGTATAATTTCTTCTTTTTTTTCAGGGATTTCGGGAAAAAAAGGCTCTTGTCATTTTTTATTCTATCACTGGACAGAATGCGAAGACAATATTAGTTATTCTTCGTCTACGAATATCCAAATTTTTACACCTAATACTCCATAGATAGTTCGAATTGGATAGCAGCAATAATCAATTTTAGCGCGAATTGTTTGGAGGGGAAGTCTACCCTTTTTAATGCATTCGGCACGTGCAATTTCTTTTCCTCCGAGACGACCCGCAATTTTTACTTTTACTCCCTTTATATCTGCTTTTTTAGTTAATTCAATGGCTTTTTTCATTGCCTTTCGGAATGAAACTCTATTTTTTAATTGGAAAGCTATATATTCTGCAAGAATGTTAGGCTGTCTATAAGGTTCTTTAACCTTTTCGATAGCAATATTAAGTCTCTGGTTTACAGAGTTAATTTCCTTTTGTATATCTTTCTCTAATTCTTCGATTGCTCCTTTTTTCTTTAATAAATTAGGGAATCCTATATGGATTATGACGTGGATCGTATCGATTTCTTTTTGAATTTCTATATGTGTAATTACTTCGGAACTTGAGCCTGAGTCCATTTTTCTATTATCGGAACTTGAGTCTGATTCTACTTTTCTATTCGAGCCCTTTTTCCTATTCTTTTGTATATAGTTCTTGATACAATTCCTTATTTTTTTATCTTCCTGTAGACCTTCAGAATAATTTTTTGGTTGCGCGAACCAAAAGGAATGGTGTTTTTGGGTTGTACCAAGTCTGAAACCGAGTGGATTTATTTTTTGTCCCATATTTTTCTATTCTCTTTTTTTTTTACTGGGAATTGAAATCTTAGATAGATCTAAAGGTTATTTAGGTTTCTTTACTATATTTAGTACAATTGTTATATGACACATGGTTTTTTTTATGGGAAAACTACGTCCTCGAGCCCGAGGTCTGAATTTTTTCATAATAGTACTCCTACTGACTTCGGCTTTAGTGATGAATAAATTCGCTTTGTCGAAATCCCTATAATGAGTAGCATTTGCTGCTGCGGAATAAACCAACTTTAAGATGGGATAAGATGCTCGATAAGGCATGAGGTTCAGTATCATAATGGTTTCCTCGTAGTAACGCCAGCGAATCTCATCAAGAACTCTTTGTGCTTTGAAAACAGACATATGGATGCGTTTTTGTGCTTTGAAAACTCGCTCGAACTTAAGTAGACGATCGGTTGGAACTTTCCTTGCGAGTTTCCTTAGCCCACTTTTCTTCTTCTTTATCCTAGGGATATACTTTACTAGTTTGAAACTTGTCATAAATAAGGTTATTCCCCGCCTACCTTTACTTTATTTCGAATTCTTTGTTTTTTTTTATTCTGAATCTTTCTAATCTGAATTCAGTTAACGACGAGATTTAGTATCCTTTCTTGCATTTTCATAACTCGTGAAATGCCGAGTAGGCACGAATTCCCCCAATTTGCGACCTACCATAGGATTTGTTATGTAAATAGGTATATGTTCCTTTCCATTATGAATCGCGATTGTATGGCCAACCATTGTGGGTAGAATGCTAGATGCCCGGGACCACGTTACTATTGTTTCTTTCTCCTCCTTCATATTGACCTTTTCTATTTTTGCCAATAAATGATGAGCTACAAAAGGATTCGTTTTTTTTCGTGTCACAGCTGATTACTCCTTTTTTCCTTTTTAAAGAGTGGCATTCGATGTCCAATATCTCGGTCGAAGTATGGAGGTCAGAATAAATAGAATAATGATCAATGGAAAAAAGAGAAAAATCCTTTAGCTGGATAAGGGGCGGATGTAGCCAAGTGGATCAAGGCAGTGGATTGTGAATCCACCATGCGCGGGTTCAATTCCCGTCGTTCGCCCATCGCATTATTGCAAATTCCAAAAATGCAATTTTCCATATTCCTAGTTATGTATTTACTTACGGCGACGAAGAATAAAACTATCGCTATATTTTTTCCTTTTCCTAGTTCTTCTTCCAAGCGCAGGATAACCCCAAGGGGTTGTGGGTTTTTTTCTACCAATGGGGGCTTTCCCTTCACCGCCCCCATGGGGGTGGTCCACAGGGTTCATAACTACCCCTCTTACTACAGGGCGTTTACCTAGCCAACACTTAGATCCGGCTCTACCCAAACTTTTTTGGTTCACCCCAACATTACCCACTTGTCCGACTGTTGCTAAGCAGTTTTGGGATACTAAACGGACCTCCCCAGATGGTAATCTTAAAGTGGCCGATTTACCCTCTTTTGCAATCAGTTTCGCTACAGCACCTGCTGCTCTAGCTAATTGCCCACCCCTTCCACGTGTGATTTCTATGTTATGCATGGCCGTGCCTAAGGGCATATCGGTTGAAGTAGATTCTTCTTTTCTCTCAAAAAACCCCTTCCCAAACTGTACAAGCTTCTTCCAAAGCATACGGCTTTCTAGATGTATATGACGATCTCTAGACAGATGGATCTTATATGAATCATATGATGAAGTACCACATGAGTGGATATATAGGAAAGGAATCCAAACCTGCCGAATCGCTCATGTTATGATCTTCTACATCCTAGGTCTCCGCGTTCCGTCATCTGGCTTATGTTCTTCATGTAGCATTCAGATCGAATGACTCTATGAAATTACGTCGATACTTCCACATATTATGGGTAACGTAGGAGACATCCCTATTTTCCCCCGGGGGTCTTAATTACCACTGCTTAGCTTTCAATTCGCCTCTGACCATCAAATTAAATGTGAATAACCCGTCCTCCTCTCTTTGAAACAAGGGGCGCTTCCGGTTCTGTGCGTGCTTCAAACAATTTAGTCTTCTCCATATTACCATATCTCTAGAGTCAATAATTTTCTATGAGGAACTACTGAACTCAATCACTTGCTGCCGTTACTCAACAGTTTTCTGTTGAGGTCTATCCCGTAGAGGTAGTCAAATTGGATCAGTGATCGATTTCTAGGTTTCGTCGTAAACCTAATTGGTTACTTCCAATTACGTAAATCAATAGTTCAAACCGCACTCAAAGGTAGGGCATTTCCCATTGATATAGGAACTTTTGTACCAGAAACAATAGTATCTCCAATTATAGCCCCTCTGGGATGTAAAATATATCTCTTCTCACCATCCCCATAGTGTATGAGACAAATGTATGCATTTCGATTAGGGTCGTATTCTATGGTTACGATTCTACCAGATATGTCTTTTTGATTCCGTCGAAAATCGATTTTACGGTATAGGCGCTTATGACCTCCCCCTCTATGCCTTGCGGTAATGATTCCTCTGGAATTACGACCTTTACCACAACGGTGCCGTCCATGGATCAAATTATTTCGTGGATTGGATTTCACTTGCCTGTCTACGGTTCCCTTGCGTGTGCTCGGGGTAGGTGTTTTGTATAAATGTTTCGCCGTATTTTTAAGTATTCTCCTTTAGTTTTTTTCTCTATCTAGAAGTGGAATAGAATAACCCGGTTGAAGGGTAATGATCATACGTCTGTAATGCATTGTATGTCCCAGAATAGGTCCTATTCTTCTACCCTTTCCGGGTAGTCGATGGCTATTCACAGCTACTACCTTAACACCAAAGAAGAGTTCGACCCAATGCTTTATTTCTGTCTTAGTGAATCCCGATTCGACATTAAAAGTATATTGATTCTTTCCCAATAAACGAAGACTTTTTTCTGTAAATACTGCGTATTTGATTCCATCCATAAATCGACTTTCCCTCCTATGCTCTGAGTTCCAGTATCGATAAGAATTCGAGTTCTTATTGTTCTTATGTTATGGTATGAATATACCATACCAATTCGTTATGTATGGATGATGGATGAGATTCCATGGATAGAGAGCCAGTTCCAATAGACTTATGGAACGTTCCCGTTCGCGTGCATCCAGCAGGAATTGAACCCGCAAATTACCAATTATGAGTTGGGCGCTTTAACCATTCAGCCATGGATGCTTAACAGGGATCATCGTACATCGTAAATAACCAATTTTCCTTTCATTAAGGTACGAGGGCTTCTTATTCCACAAGAACGAAAGCACCTTTTCATTCTTTCATATACTAGGGGTTTTTACTTGGAAAAGACAATGTTCCATACTAAAGGATTCGGGTCCATAACCACGAGTTTCAGTGCACTAGATCTTGTAGCACTTAGCAACGAGGCCCTATCCATTAGTATTCCACATAAGAAATCCATTATAGAAAATAATACAATTGGATTAGCTCTTCATAGACAAACTTGGGGTTTGCGAGCCAAGGTAAGACCGGCTCGGGATCATGGGACCCTTTTCTATCAGATAGGAGGGGCTCTTGTACAAAATAGACTTAAAAGTAATAACCCCATAGAATCTATCTATATAAAGATAAAGAGGCAATCGTGTCAGGAAGCGGGTTTTTCTTTGGCCAAAAGGTACTTCGAACTTGGAACGAGCATGAAGAGATTAACGAGACTTCTTTCTCTTTTGAGTTTTTCTGGCGGACCGGCCGCGCAAGATCTTTGGTCTTCCCCTGGAACCGATGAAAAAAAGCGGATCGCTTCTTATGGACTCGCTCAGAATGATTCTTCTCTATCTATAGTTCATGGCCTATTAGAAGTAGAAGGTGCTCTGGTGCAATCCTTACCGACAGAAAAAGATTGCAGTTAGGTTGATAATAATCGAGTGCCATTACTTCGTCGGTCCGAACCAAGGAATCCGTTAGAAATGTTTTGAAATGGATATTGTTCTCTCTTTGATCAGGGATTGCTATATGAAAAGAAGTGGAGTTTGAAAAAGGGAACAGAATGGTCAAACCGGAACTGCTAGAGGAACGAATTTTCAATAGCATAACTTGGGCTCCTAGAATATGGCGCCCTTGGGACAATCTATTTGATTGCAGGGTTTTGTTCCGAAGCAAAGATATCCGCGGAGGCCGGTTCGTTTGTCCTATTCTGATATTCAGGACCAAGAGGTACTGGATTCTCTTTCGGATAGGCCCTGAAAGGAGAAGAAAGGCTGAAATGCCAACGGACCTCTGCCTATTCTCTAATTCACCGGATCCGATAGTACCCGTTTTTGGAACGTCCAGTGCCAAAGTCACTGAATGGGTAAGTCACCAATCCAATCCCTTTGACAAATCGGGTGTCATATTAGATATGATATTTCTATATATATAGAAATATCATAGAATAGACATATAGAATTTTTGGTCGGGAAATTCGAATGAATCATTGAGTGAAAAAGGAGCAAAGAATTACAAAAGACGAGACTCTACTAGTCTTCACTCTTGTGGTTTCCTCGGTTTCTTTTTTCTTATTCGGGATCTTGCTTTTCATGGTTCTCATCTCTGCAACTCGCGATTTTCGCGAGAGAACCAAATCCAAGTTGTTGAAGATCATGATTTGGGCTGGCATAGTAGTTATTACCTTTGCAATTGCGGTTCGAATCTATCCGATCTTTATCTTTTTGCTCAAAGAACGAATAAAACCCCTTGTCGAAGCCCTTTATGATAAGCTTCCCTGGATCTTGGAAGTTTCTCTTTCATGGTATTGGGATCGTTTGATCGATTTCCTTGATTTGATCGCTACTTATCGGCGTGCGC